AAATTTTCGAGGACATGCGAAAAATGATAATAGATCTCGTCGTTAATTAAATGAAAAAAAAAAATGAATATATATTTTTTTTAGTGAGAGGTAAACCTTATGATAAAGAAAAAAAAGAAGAAATCATATACAGAAGTATATGCTTTAGGGCAATATATATCTATGTCTGCCCACAAAGCACGGAGAGTAATTGATCAAATCCGTGGACGTTCCTACGAAGAAGCACTTATGATATTAGAACTTATGCCTTATCGAGGATGTTATCCCATTTTTAAATTGGTTTATTCTGCAGCAGCAAATGCTAGTCACAATAAGGGTTTCAAAGAAACCAATTTAGTCATTAGTAAAGCTGAAGTGAACCAAGGAAATACCGTGAAAAAATTAAAACCTCGTGCCCGAGGACGAAGTTACCCAATAAAAAGATCCACTTGTCATATAACTATCGTATTGGAAGATATATCCGTCTATCAACAATATAAAGAATATTTAATGTATTTAAAAAAACCTGGATGCAGCAATGAAAACAAAAATCTAACATGTTATGATACATATAGTAGTGGAGGCCTATGGGACAAAAAATAAATCCACTTGGTTTCAGACTTGGTACAACCCAAAGTCATCATTCTCTTTGGTTTGCACAACCAAAAAAGTATTCTGAAGGTTTAGAAGAAGATAAAAAAATACGAGACTGTATTAAAAACTATGTCCAAAAAAATATAAGAATATCTTCTGGTATGGAGGGAATTGCACGTATCGAAATTCAAAAAAGAATCGATCTCATTCAGATCATAATCTATATGGGATTTCCTAAATTATTAATTGAAGATAAACCCCGAAGAGTCGAAGAATTACAGATGAATGTTCAAAAAGAACTTAATTGTGTCAACAGAAAACTCAACATTGCTATTACCAGAATTTCCAATCCGTATGGGCATCCTAATATTCTTGCAGAATTTATAGCTGGCCAATTAAAAAATCGAGTTTCTTTTCGAAAAGCAATGAAAAAAGCTATTGAATTAACTGAACAGGCGAATACAAAAGGAATTCAAGTACAAATTGCAGGACGTATCGACGGAAAAGAAATTGCACGTGTTGAATGGATCAGAGAAGGCAGAGTTCCTTTACAAACAATTGAAGCTAAAATTGATTATTGTTCCTATACAGTTCGAACTATTTATGGGGTCTTAGGAATAAAAATTTGGATATTCGTAGACGAAGAATAACAAACTTTTTTTGTCTTTACATTTTATCCAAGGATAAAAAACTAAAACTATGTAATATAACACTATACAGACAGCAATAAAAAAATTACAGTCTTCTTTTTTTGTTTAATAAAAAATCAGCAATTCTATAAGGTTGAATAAAAATTTCCATCAAAACTCCTTTGATATAATTGCTATGCTTAGTGTGTGACTCGTTAGTTTAGGATTCTATTAGATTAAGAAAAAAAATATAAAAAAGAACTTACTTATAAGAGCAACTAATAGCATTAATAAATAACCTAAGCAACTCATTGCTTCGCATTATCTGGATAAAAAAAAAAGTCAAGATATGATAGACTGATCATATAATTGTAGCAACTGAATAAAAAAAAAAAAAAAAAATAACGAAATATTTTTATAAGTTATGAAAGGTAATCGAAAAGTATGCGGATAAATGGAAGGATGAAAGAAAGAGAGAAAAATTTTGAATTTTAATGATCTATTATTCCAATTTGAAAAGTCTATGAGGTCACTGTAATAAAAACAATGTAAGAAAGCATGAATACAGATTCATTCATAATAATTAAATAAATCTGTTCGTTCTGAAAACAAAAAATTAAGAGCCTTGAGCCAAAAAAAACTGAGAAATTTGACTCAAAAACAAATAAAAAAATGAAATTAAAAATTTCAGGTAAGAGCTCCATTGTAGAATTCGGGCCTAATGATTAATCAAGAAGCGATGGGAACGACGGAACCCATGAATATATAGGATTCAGTTGAAAAAAAAATCTTAGTAATTCATTGGACAGGATGGCGGAATAAACCATAAACTTTATTATCTATTCTGATTTTGATTATGAGACCTCGTGGGATAAAGATCAAACTTAAATAGATATTGAAAGAGTAAATATTCGCCGGCGAATATTTTTTTTTTTTCAATAAAAAAAGTAAAAAAAAATGAAAAAGATAAAAGAAAAAAATTTGTTAGAATATGCTAATTCTAACAAAAACGACATTCGAGATAATTCTATTTTTATTTAATAAATATAAATAGAATTCATCTTGGATTCCATTTTGAAAAAGACATACACAAATTTAGAAGAGATCGGATGAAATTTCAAAAAAGACCATGATTAATAGGATTAATCATTAACTACATCTATATCTTAATACAAGCTTTTTTAGTACTTTTATTCGCGAGGAGCTGGATGAGAAGAAACTCTCACGTTCAGTTCTGTAGTAGAGATGGAATTTCTAATTTAGAAAAAACCCATCAACTATAACCCAAAAAGAACCAGATTTCGTAAACAACATCGAGGAAGACTAAAAGGAATATCTTCTCGTGGGAATCGTATTTGTTTTGGCAGATATGCTCTTCAAACACTTGAACCCGCTTGGATCACATCTAGACAAATAGAAGCAGGGCGACGAGCAATGTCACGAAATGTACGACGTGGGGGAAAAATTTGGGTACGTATATTTCCAGACAAACCAGTTACAGTAAGACCCGCGGAAACGCGTATGGGTTCTGGGAAAGGATCCCCAGAGTATTGGGTGGCTGTGGTTAAACCAGGTAAAATCCTTTATGAAATGGGTGGTGTACCCGAAAATATAGCCAGAAAAGCTATTTCAATAGCGGCATCAAAAATGCCTATAAAAACCCAATTCATTATTTCTGAATAGGAATATAGAATAAAAAAGCTAAATAACAATTAAGGATAAAAAGATTATCAGTTTTCTTTTTTTGACAAACAATATTTTTTTACTTCGTCCTCTGTTTTAAAAGAAGAGATACAAAAAAATGATATGATTCAACCACAAACCTATTTGAATGTAGCAGACAACAGCGGGGCTCGAGAATTGATGTGTATTCGAATAATAGGAGCTAGTAATCGCCGATATGCTCATATTGGTGACGTTATTGTTGCTGTAATCAAGGAAGCAATACCGAATACTCCTCTAGAAAGATCAGAAGTGATCAGAGCTGTAATTGTACGTACTTGTAAAGAACTCAAACGTAACAATGGGACGATAATACGATATGATGACAATGCCGCAGTTGTCATTGATCAAGAAGGGAATCCAAAAGGAACTCGAGTTTTTGGGGCGATCCCACGGGAATTGAGACAATTAAACTTTACTAAAATAGTTTCATTAGCTCCTGAGGTCTTATAAAACCTAAATATCAATAGTTTAGTATAGGATTAAAAAAATGGTATTGAAATAAAATTAATTAATCGATTGTGTATCACGCATATACCCTTAATAATAAAAAAATAATAATTTAATTCATATATTAATATATAATTCGTCTATATTTATATATAAATAAAAGAAAAATAACATGTTGATTATATCAAAATTATAGAACAAAAAGGAATTTTAACTTATCATGGGGAAAGACACTATTGCTGATATAATAACCTCTATACGAAATGCTGACATGAATAGAAAAGGAACAGTTCGGATAGGGTCGACTAACATCACCGAAAGCATTGTTAAAATACTTTTACGGGAGGGTTTTATCGAAAACGTAAGGAAACATCGCGAAAACAATCAATATTTTTTGATTTTAACCCTAAAACATAGACGAAATAAGAAAGAATCCTATAAAACTATTTTAAATTTAAAGAGAATAAGTCGGCCGGGTCTACGAATCTATTCTAACTCTCAACGAATTCCACGGATTTTAGGCGGAATAGGAATTGTAATCCTTTCGACTTCTCAAGGTTTAATGACAGATCGAGAAGCTCGACTAAAAAGAATCGGTGGAGAAATTTTGTGTTATATATGGTAATCCTTCTAATATTAAAATTGGATATCCGGAACTTACCATTTGTGAAAAAAGGGGGGTTGTATAATACCACCCCTGCTAAAAATAAAAATTTTAGCAAGTTCTTAGGTATAAGTTAATCAGGGGATAGCCGCTTTCTAGACTCCATAACAAGGATTCAAAAGAGTAAATGGTTTTTTCAATTTCAACATTCCTTTCAATAAGATACAATTAAAGATTCAAAAATATAAAGAAACCTTTTTTCGTCCAACAATTAAGTATATTCACAGAATTAAGGAAAAACAACTATGAAAATAAGGGCCTCCGTTCGTAAAATTTGTGAAAAGTGTCGACTAATCCGTAGGAGGGGACGAATTATAGTAATTTGTTCCAACCCGAGGCATAAACAAAGACAAGGATAATCTTACTAAAGGAAAAAAAGTAAAGGAAAAGTCACTTCAAAGGAGCTGGCAAAAAAAAAAGTCTGTTTTGACATGAAATGGATATATCCATATATTTCTTGTGAAATGAAAAAATATGGCAAAACCTATATTAAGAATTGGTTCACGTAAAAATACACGTAGTGGTTCACGTAAAAATGTACGTAGAATACCAAAGGGAGTTATTCATGTTCAAGCAAGTTTCAACAATACCATTGTGACCGTTACAGATGTACGGGGTCGGGTTATTTCTTGGTCCTCCGCGGGTACTTGTGGATTCAGGGGTACAAGAAGAGGAACACCCTTTGCTGCTCAAACCGCAGCAGGAAATGCTATTCGAGCAGTAGTGGATCAAGGTATGCAACGAGCTGAGGTAAGGATAAAAGGCCCTGGGCTGGGAAGAGATGCAGCATTACGAGCTATTCGTAGAAGCGGTATACTTTTAAGTTTCGTACGAGATGTAACCCCTATGCCACATAACGGTTGTAGACCCCCTAAAAAAAGACGTGTATAGAACTAAATAAAAGCTGAAAGGGTTTCAAGAGAAATAAACGATTCAATGATCTGATCAAATAAAATTACTAT